TCAACAATGTCTTTGTCATTTGATCCAATAGCGTTCCATTAGATAGGAACAGATTTGATAAATACTGATAACTCTCGGATGGAGTATTAGAACGGAAAGATCCATTAGAGAATAAACTATTGGTTCTAAGCCATCTCTGGCGATGAATCAACAATTCGAAGTGCTTTTCTTGCGTATTCTTGATGAACCAGCGTTTATATATAGATGTAGGAGGCTTTGTTTGGGAAGTAAGAAGCCCCTTTGACATCTCTTGATCTGCAAAGAATTCTCGACGTGAAAACACAGAGACAAAGGGCTGATCTTTGAATAGGAAAAAGAATGGATCGGCAGGGTCCCAAATGTATTGGCTTATTCGAAAAAAACCTTGTTCTTTGGAGGATCTATCTCGTGTCTGGTACTGCATGGTTCCACTCTGCAAGAACTCCGAATCATTCTCTTGAAGCTCATCCTCTTTATGATAAATGATACGCTTGCCCCGAAATGACCTGGCCCAATAGGGAAATCCCAATTCATTGGACCTTTCGATATAATCAAATAGATTGCCACAAGGGCACCATATTCTAGGAGCCCAAACTATGTGATTGAATAAATCCTCCTCTATCTGTTGCGGGTCGAGGGCTCCTTCTTCAAACTCCGACTCGTATTTTTCATATAGAAATCTCTGATCAACAAAAGAACAAGATCCATTTTGCATCATATCTAAGGGATTTCTTGGTTCGGACCGAAGAAGCAATGTCACTCGATCATTATCAAACTGACTGCAATATTTTTCTGTCCGTGAGGATCCCACCAGAGCGCCTTCTACTTCTAATAGGCCATGAACTAGATCAGAATCATTCTCAACGAATCCATAAGAAGTGATCCAATTTTTTTCATCGGGTCCGGGTAGAGACCAAAGATCTTGAGCGACCGATCCGGCAGAACAACTCAAAAGATAAAGAAGTATCGTTAATTTCTTCATGCTCGTTCCAAGCTCGAAGTACCATTTGTACAAAAAAGAATCCCCTTCCTTACATGATTTCTTCTTCATATAGATAGATATAGGATCTATGGGGCAATTACTTAGAAGTATATTTTGTGCCACAGCCCTTCCTATCTGATAGAAAAGGATCCCATGATCCTGAACCGATCTTACCTGGGATCGCAAATCCCAAGTTTGTCTATGAAGAGCGGATCTAATTGTATTAGTGTCTAGAATGGATTTCTTCTGTGTAATACTAATGGATAGGGCCTCATTGGTAAGTGCTACAAGATCTCGTGCATTGGAGCCCATGGTTATGGCCCCGAATCCATTAGTATGGAACATTTTCTTTTCCAAGTGAAATCCCCTAGTATATGAAAGAGTGAAAAAGTGCTTTCGTTGTTGTGGAATAAGAAGCCTCCGTATCTTAATGCATGTATTTAATTTATTCGGAGCTATTAGAGCGGGATCTACTTTTTGGGGAATATGAGTCGAAGCAATAACAAGGATATTTCTAGTGGAGCATCTTTCACAATCCCTGGAGAGATAGTTCACTAATAGACCGAGGGATAAGTAATTCGACTCATTCACATACAGATCATGAATGTTTGGAATCCATATTATGCAAGGAGACATTGCTTTTGCTAATTCGAATTGAAGGGTGATATCAAATCGGTCTTTTTTCGGTGTCATATACATAGTTAGCGCATTCGTCATAGTTAGCAGCTCTGTATCAAGGTCATCATCGATATCGTCACTACCATCAATATCGATATTGTCACTACCATCAATATCATCAATAAGATAACCTTTAGGCTTGTCATCCAGGAACTTGTTCGGAAATACCGTAATGAAAGGAACATAGGAGTTTGTCGCTAGGTATTTGACCAAATAGGATCGTCCAGTTCCTATAGAACCTATCACTAAAATACCCCTAGACGGGGATAGGGCTAAGCGGAGCGAAAAGGGTTTTCCATGAGATGGGAAATGAAAACTATTAGCCCCACACGAGGTTTGTGAATAAGTGATTGTCTGATAATGAGCAAGGAATATCCGTCTTTCTGCTAAACAGGATCTATTGAACTCATAATTCATTAGATATTTTTTATGAATGTCAACTAAGTATCGTAAGTAAATTGATCCCGGTTGTTCAACCATTTGATAACCAGAGTCATTCTTTGATAAATGATCACTATGAGTCAGACTCAATAGAATTTGATCAATCCTTTTTTTTGTCGTTAAGGTGGAGAACTGAACCAAGAATTCTCTTTCTTCATCATCAATCGAATCACTGTTCGCGACCCAGGATTCTATTTTATCATCAATCCAATCAACGTTCACGTTTTTTCTTTTTCTTATCAATGAATAGATCTCTTTACTTGTACGACTTAGATATCTCGTATTTCTCGAAAAAGTGATTCGATTGATAGGATTTGGTATGATACTTATGATATCGATGAGATTGATATTCAAATATTTCTTCTTAGAACGTATTGATTTGACCCCATAAGTGGGACCACCACCCAATAGCATGTTGCC